AAAATTTATAAATCGAATTCAAGTTATGGATAAGGGATCCCTTACTCTAGCTCGGGATGTACTGGAAAAAAGGACTCAATTATGTAATGATAAAACTAAAAAATACTATTTACCAAAAACATATGATCCTTTGTTGGGCGGACCTTACCGCAAACGAATCCATTTTTTTTTTTCATTCTCACGGATAAATGAAACTTCTATAAAAAATGATAGTGAGAACGTTTGGACAAATAAGATTCATGCTATCTTTCTTAATACTAATTACCCACAAATTGAAGATAAAATTGAATCAGAAAATCAAATAAAATCGTTAAAATTTTTATTCGATGCAGTTATAACTCCTTCCAAAGCTAAAGCAAGTCGTCAAAACTCGATTGGACTAAGAGAAATCAGTAAAAAAGTTCCTCGATGGTCATACAAATTAATCGACGATTTAGAACAACAGGAAGGAGAAAACGACGAAAGTATGGCGGAAGATCATGAAATTCGTTCAAGAAAAGCCAAACGTGTCGTAATTTTTACTGATAATCTAGAAACTAGCGATACTTATACTAATACCACAGATACTAATAATCCTGATCAAACAGACGAAGTTGCTTTGATACGGTATTCCCAACAATCGGATTTTCGTCGAGACATAATCAAAGGCTCTATGCGTGCTCAAAGACGTAAAACAGTTACTTGGAAACTGTTTCAAGCAAATGTACATTCTTATCTTTTTTTTGAGAGACTAGACAAATCTTTTTTTTTTTCTTTTGATATTCCCGCACTAATGAAAACGCTTTTTAGACCTTGGATATGGAAAAACACAGAATTGACTATTTCGGATAATACACAGGAAAAGACAAGCGAAAATCAGAAAAAAGAGGCGGACATAAGAGAAAAGCAGAAAAGAGAGGAAAAAGCACGTATAGAAATAGCGGAAGCCTGGGATAGCATTCTATTTGCTCAAGTAATAAGAGGTTTTTTGTTAGTAACTCAATCAATTCTTAGAAAATATATTGTCTTACCCTCATTGATAATAGCTAAAAATATTATCCGTATGCTATTATTTCAATTTCCTGAATGGTCCGAGGATTTTAAAAATTGGAATAAAGAAATGCATGTAAAATGCACCTATAATGGTGTTCAATTATCAGAAAAAGAATTTCCAAAAAACTGGTTAACAGACGGTATTCAAATAAAGATCTTATTTCCTTTTCGTCTGAAACCGTGGCACACATCTAGGTTACAATCCCCTAATAAAGATTCAATAAAAAAGAAAGGACAAAAAAATGATTTTTGTTTTTTAACAGTTTGGGGAATGGAAGCTGAACTGCCGTTTGGTTCTCCCCGAAAACAACTTTCGTTTTTTGAACCCATTTTAATAAAAGAGCTCGAAAAAAAAATTAAAAAATGGAAAAAGAAGCGTTTTCTAATTCTAAGAGTTTTAAAAGAAAGAACAAACCTGTTTCTAAATATCTCAAAAGAAACAAAAAAATGGGTCATCAAAAACATTTTATTTCTAAAACAAATAATAAAAGAACTTTCACAAAGAAACCCAATTCGATTATTTGAATTGAAAGAAATCTACGAGTTGAATGAAGCTAAAAACGAAAAAAATTCGATAATAAGTAATCGAATGATCCAAGGCTCGTCCAGTATAATTCGATCTATGGATTGGTCAAATTTTTCATTGAGAGAAAAAAAAATGAAAGATCTGACTGATAGAACAAACACCATACTAAAAAAAATTGAAAAAATTAGAAAAGACACGAAAAAAGAGTTTCTAAATCCAGAAAAAAATATTAGTCCTAACAAAATAAGTTATGATGATAAAATATTAGAATCTCAGAAAAATATTTTAAAGATATTAAAAAAAAGAAATGTACGATTAATTCGTAAATCGCATCATTTTCTAAAATTTTTCGTTGAAAACATATACATAGATATGTTTCAACGTATGATTAATATCCCGAGGATTAATGTGCAACTTTTTTTTGATTCAATAAAAAAAAAATTTACTAAATCCATTTTCAATAATGAAGTAAATCAAGAAAGAATTGATAAAACAAATCAAAGTATAATTCACTTTATTTCAACTATAGAAAAGTCACTTTCCAATATTAGTAATAAGAATGGAAAGATCTTTTGGGACTTATCATACTTGTCGCAAGCATATTTATTTTACAAATTATCACAAACACAAATTATTAACTTATCTAAGTTAAGACCTGTCTTTCAATATCACGGAACATCTCTTTTTCTTAAGAATGAAATACAGGATTATTTTGTTGAAGTTGTTGGAACACAAGAAATATTACATTCCGACTTAAAACAAAAGAATCTTCAAAATTCTGGAATGAATCAATGGAAAAACTGGTTAAGGGGTCATTATCACTACGATTTATATCCGATTAGATGGGCAAAATTACTACCACAAAAATGGCGAAATAGAGTCAATCAAGATCGTAAAAATAAAGATTTTAACCAATGTTATTCATATGAACAAAACCGATTAATTGATTACAAAAAACAAAATTCTTTTGAAACACACTACTCATTACCAAACAAAAAAGATAATATAAAAAAAAAATATATATATGATCTTTTCTCATATAAATCTATTAATTATGAAGATAATAAAGATTCAGATATTTATGAATTACCAGTACAAGTAAAAAATAATCAAGAAAGTTCTTATAAGTACAACACAGACACAGATAAATGGAAATTTTTTGATATACTGACGGGTATCCCTATCAATAATTATCTAGTAGAAGATGATATTATAGATCTCGAAAAAAATCCGGATAGAAAATATTTTGATTGTAGAATGCTGCATTTTTGTCTTAAAAATAAGGCCGATATTGGAGCCTGGATCACTATTGAGGCTGACACGAACAGTAATCAAAATACTAAAACTGGGGTTAATAATTTTCAACTAATTGAAAAAATCGATAAGAAAGATTTTTTTTATCTCACAATTAATCAAGATCAAGAAATCAACCCATCCAACAATAAAAAAAAAATCTTTTTTGATTGGATGAGAATGAATGAAGAAATACTAAGTCGTTCCATATCGAATCTGGAACTTTGGTTCTTTCCAGAATTTTTGATACTTTATAATGCATATAAGATTAATCCGTGGATCATACCAATCAAATCACTTCTTTTGAATTTGAATGGAAATGCAATTTTTAGGAAAAATAAAAAACTAATTGGAAAGAAAAAAAGATCTCTTTTTATATCAGCGAAGGAAAAAACTCTTGAATTCAAAAATGGAAATAAAGGAGAAAAGGAATCTGTGGCCGAAGAGGATCTTGAATCAGCTCTCTCAAACCACAAAAAATATGTTCAAGAAGATTCCGCGGGAGCAGATGTGAAAAAACGTATAAATAAAAAGCAATACAAGAAAAACACGGAAGCGGAGCTTGACTTCTTCCTAAAAAGATATTTTCGTTTTCAATTGAGATGGGATGATTCCGTAAATCAAAGAATGATCAATAATATCAAAGTATATTGTCTCCTGCTTAGACTGATAAATCCCAGAGAAATTGCTATATCCTCTATTCAAAGGAGAGAAATGAGTCTGGATATTCTGATAGTTCAGAAGGATTTAACTCTTACAGAATTAATGAAAAGGGGAATATTGATTATCGAACCGGTTCGTCTGTCTGTAAAAAATGATGGACAATTTATTATGTCTCAAACCATAGGTATTTCATTAGTTCATAAGAATAAGTACCAAAGATATCAAGAAAAAGGCTATCCTGATAAGAAGAGTTTTGCTGAATCCATTGCAATACATCAAAAAACGAATGAAAATAGAACCAGCAATCATTATGATTTGCTTGTTCCGGAAAATATCTTATCCCCTAGAGGTCGTAGAGAGTTCAGAATTCTAATTTGTTTCAATTCTCGGAATAGAAATGATATCCATAGAAATACAGCATTTTACAATGCAAATAAGGTGAAAACTGATGATCAAGTTTTAGATAAAAGAAGCAAACATCTTGATAGATATAAAAATAAACTAAATAAATTAAAGTTCTTTCTTTGGCCCAATTATCGATTAGAAGATTTAGCTTGTATGAATCGTTATTGGTTTGATACCAATAATAGCAGTCGTTTTAGTATGCTAAGGATCCATATGTATCCACAATGGAAAATTCGTTAATGCTACATTTTTCCTATATTGCCCGTACCTTATATGGTATATGAAGACAAAGAAATACACATATGGCACTGTCTTACATTCTGATAGATAATTTAATTCAATGACGTATCTATTAGATTTCGAAATGAATCAATAAAATATTCTTATTAAATTTTGAATTTTAATTTCAGTTTGAAGTCTAAATATTTTTTGTGCGTGCAGAAATATACCAGCCTTTTGTATACCTATCTGAATCCAATTTTCAAAATTGGATTGCTAAATAAAAAAAAAAAAAGAATCGAAATTCTTAATCAAATTAAGATTATTGTGTATATCAAATTTAAATGAGTAACATTATTATTACTGATCAATAATAATTTATAAAAAAAGAAAAAAGGAGGGGAAGGAGATTTCATTTTATGGTAAAAAATTCATTCAGCTCAGTTATTTCGCAAGAAGAAAAAAAAGAAAATGGAGGATCTGTTGAATTTCAAGTAGTCAATTTCACCAATAAGATACGAAGACTTACTTCACATTTGGAATTGCACAAAAAAGACTATTTATCTCAAAGAGGTCTACGTAAAATTCTCGGAAAACGACAACGATTACTTTCTTATTTATCAAAGAAAAATAAAATGCGTTATAAAGAATTAATTAATCAATTGGATATTCGGGAGTCAAAAACTCAGTAATTTGAAAAGTCATTTTGAATTATTTGATTTATTAGATCTTGAATTTTTATGAACTTATTTTCATTTTCAGCAATTCATGGAAAGATGAATCGAGGAAAAACTTATGAATGGACCAGCTACAAGAAACGACCTCATGATAGTCAATATGGGCCCTCACCACCCATCAATGCACGGTGTTCTTCGACTCATCCTTACTTTGGATGGTGAAGATGTTATTGACTGTGAACCAATATTGGGTTATTTACACAGAGGGATGGAAAAAATTGCAGAAAACCGAACAATTATACAATATCTACCTTATGTAACACGTTGGGATTATTTAGCTACTATGTTCACAGAAGCAATAACCGTAAATGGTCCAGAACAGTTGGGAAATATTCAAGTACCTAAAAGAGCCAGCTATATCAGAGTAATTATGTTGGAGTTGAGTCGTATAGCTTCTCATCTGTTATGGCTTGGCCCTTTTATGGCGGATATTGGCGCACAGACTCCCTTCTTCTATATTTTCCGAGAAAGAGAATTAGTATATGATCTATTCGAAGCAGCCACCGGTATGAGAATGATGCATAATTTTTTTCGTATCGGGGGAGTCGCGGCTGATCTACCTCATGGATGGATAGATAAATGTTTGGATTTCTGCGATTATTTTTTGACAGGGGTTGCTGAATATCAAAAACTTATTACACAAAATCCTATTTTTTTAGAACGAGTTGAGGGAGTAGGCGTTATTTGTGGAGAAGAGGTAATAAATTGGGGGTTATCAGGACCAATGCTGCGAGCTTCCGGAATACCATGGGATCTTCGTAAAGTTGATCATTATGAGTGTTATGACGAATTTGATTGGGAAGTTCAGTGGCAAAAAGAAGGAGATTCATTAGCTCGTTATTTAGTCAGACTTGGTGAGATGACGGAATCCATAAAAATTATTCAACAAGCTTTGGAAGGAATTCCAGGGGGGCCTTATGAAAATTTAGAAATACGATCTTTTGATCGAGGAAGGTCTCCGGAATGGAATGACTTTGACTATCGATTCATTAGTAAAAAACCTTCACCAACTTTTGAATTGGCGAAACAAGAACTTTATGTGAGAATCGAAGCCCCAAAAGGGGAATTGGGCATTTTTTTGATAGGGGATCAGGGTGGTTTTCCTTGGAGATGGAAAATTCGCCCGCCGGGTTTTATCAATTTGCAAATTCTTCCTCAGTTAGTTAAAAGAATGAAATTGGCTGATATTATGACAATACTAGGTAGCATAGATATCATTATGGGAGAAGTTGATCGTTAAAATGATAATTGATACATCACAAGTACAAGATATCAATTCTTTTTCGAGATTGCAATTCTTAAAAGAAGTCTATGGAATTATATGGGTGCTTGTCCCTATTTTGACTACTGTATTAGGAATCACAATAGGCGTACTAGTAATTGTATGGTTAGAAAGAGAAATATCCGCAGGGATACAACAACGGATTGGACCCGAATATGCTGGTCCTTTGGGAGTTCTTCAAGCTTTAGCAGATGGTACAAAACTACTTTTTAAAGAAAATCTGCTTCCATCTAGAGGTGATACTCGTTTATTCAGTATCGGCCCATCCATAGCAGTCATATCAATTTTACTAAGCTATTCAGTAATTCCTTTTGGTTATCACCTTGTTTTAGCCGATCTCCATATCGGTGTTTTTTTATGGATTGCCATTTCAAGTGTTGCTCCCATCGGACTTCTTATGTCAGGATATGGATCCAATAATAAATATTCCTTTTTAGGTGGTCTACGAGCTGCTGCTCAATCAATTAGTTATGAAATACCATTAACTCTATGTGTATTATCAATATCTCTACGTGTGATTCGTTGAGACATAAACTTCTCCCACTTTTTTTTCGAGAAAAGGGGTGAAATGAATTGAATAGATATCTTCATTTTTATATTCATAATTCGGATTAATGAACTAAATCAGATAGTTATATGAGTGAAAGAAAACAGCTTATATAAATAAAAATTGGCAGTCAAAATATTGAGTCTCATTTTCTATGTATAAGAGTTAAGCAGAAATAAACATAGGCACAAGAGAGCCTTTATCCCAAGATTGGTTGACTAGTTATCCTGTCTTGAAGCGGACTCAAAAGATCAACCGGATTGAGTTTTCACTATTATTTGTATGTACTACCATATATGTATTACCATAACACGGCCGATTGAGCAAAAATGAGTGGATGGTTAGAAACACCAAGATATACAAAGGATTAGTAATGGAGATTTTCAAAATTATCCAAAAGAGAGAAGGACATTTTTGCAAAATGCATAATATAAAAAGAATACGAATTGGGGCTTTAAGTTTGTAGAAATGATCAGGCAGTACTCCCCACGATTCCGATCCAGAGTATGCGCCTATCCACCCATTAAATAAATGACTATCGGAAACGAAATAATCCCTTATTTAGTAAGTCCCCTTTTTCTCAGAAAGAAGAATAGGAACGAAAAAAAAAAAAAATGGAAAGCATCCAATTACAACAAAAAAAGAGATCTTTTTTATTGTTTCTTATCTCCATCTATTCCTTTCTTTCCTATCTCCCTATTCATAGAGATAGAATTCGTGTCCGAATTCATGAACTAATGGAATAGCCAATTTTTTTTCGTAATTGAAAACGATGGGTTATTGATATTTATAATAAATAGTATTTTAGTGAAGAATTAAGTTATTACTCAACAAAGAAATTTTTTTTTTTATTAAAGGATGAGATCAATTCAGAAGTACCCTTTATTCTTTATTATTAGAACAGACAGAATTCTATTGGGTTAATTTGGGGACACACGATAGATTTTTATCCTATCCTATACTATTCTACAAAAAGACATATCAAGATAAAAAAAATCCCGACACGCTCCTTAGATTTATTTATGGCCCTCAAGGAGCCGTATGAGGTGAAAATCTCATGTACGGTTCTGTAATAGCGATGAGAACAGTGATGTTATTACCGACTATGATTATCTAACAGTTCGAGTACAGTTGATATAGTTGAGGCTCAATCAAAATATGGTTTTTGGGGGTGGAATTTGTGGCGTCAACCTATAGGGTTTGTTATTTTTCTAATTTCTTCCTTAGCAGAATGCGAGAGATTACCTTTTGATTTACCAGAAGCAGAAGAAGAATTAGTAGCGGGTTATCAAACCGAGTATTCGGGTATCAAATTTGGTTTATTTTATGTTGCTTCCTATCTAAATCTATTAGTTTCTTCGTTATTTGTAACTGTTCTTTACTTGGGTGGTTGGGATATCTCTATTCCATACATATTCGGTTATGAACTTTTTGAAATAAATAAAGCATATGAAGTCTTTGGAATGACAATTAGTATCTTTATTACATTAGCTAAAACTTATTTGTTCTTGTTCATTTCTATAGCAACAAGATGGACTTTACCCCGACTAAGAATAGACCAACTATTAAATCTCGGATGGAAATTTCTTTTACCTATATCTCTCGGTAATCTATTATTAACAACTTCTTTTCAACTCTTTTCACTGTAAAGGAATACCATATTCTATATTCACGACTTGCTCAAACAAGAGAAAGAAACAAACATAAAATTCTTTAGAGATATTACAATATGTTCCCTATGGTAACTGGGTTCATGAATTATGGTCAACAAACAGTACGAGCTGCAAGGTACATTGGTCAAGGTTTCATGATTACTTTATCCCATGCAAATCGTTTGCCTGTAACTATTCAATATCCTTACGAAAAACTAATCGCATCGGAGCGTTTCCGCGGTCGAATCCATTTTGAATTTGATAAATGCATTGCTTGTGAAGTATGTGTTCGTGTATGTCCTATAGATCTCCCCGTTGTTGATTGGAAATTGGAAACGGATATTCGAAAGAAACGATTGCTTAATTACAGTATTGATTTCGGGATCTGTATATTTTGCGGTAACTGCGTTGAATATTGTCCAACAAATTGTTTATCAATGACTGAAGAATATGAACTTTCTACTTATGATCGTCACGAATTAAATTATAATCAAATTTCTTTGGGTCGTTTACCAATGTCAGTAGTTGATGATTATACAATTAGAACAATTTTGAATTCGCCTCGAATTTAGGTCTAAAATAAGTAAATCCCTTGATTAAAGAGTAATTGGAAATTACTAAGGTTATGTTTTGATCTAAAGAAATGAGGTTTCTTTCGTTTTGTTTGTTTGGTCACTACCTACAAATCCAAACTATTGATTCATGAGAATTGCAGCTTAATTTAGATTTCAATTTAATTTAGATTGAAACTATATATTTCGAAATATATAGTTTCAATCTACTCTACTCTTTCAGATCAAGACTAAGATTAATACAATAACTGTACCTACATGAATTCACACCCCTTAAGATTTAATTAGGAATTGATTATCCATTTTTTTTCCCGGTCAGATCAATAAGGTCATGAAAAACATTTAGATTGATTTATCTCTTTTTTTACTACATATAATGGATTTGCCTGGACCGATACATGATTTTCTTGTAGTCTTGTTGGGATCAGGTCTTATATTAGGAAGTATGGGAGTACTATTATTTAACAACTCCATTTATTCTGCTTTTTCGTTGGGACTGGTTCTTGTTTCTATATCCTTATTCTATATTCTAGCAAACGCCCAGTTTGTAGCTGCTGCGCAACTCCTTATTTACGTGGGAGCTATAAATGTTTTAATCATATTTGCCGTGATGTTCATGAAGGGTTCAGAATATTCCAAAGATTTTAATCTTTGGACTGTTGGGAGTGGAGTTACTTTTCTGGTTTGTACAAGTATTTTTGTTTCACTAATGACTACTATTGTCGATACGTCATGGTATGGGATTATTTGGACTACAAGATCAAACCAGATTCTAGAACAAGATTTAATAAGTAATAGTCAACAAATTGGAATTTATTTATCAACATATTTTTTTCTTCCATTTGAACTCATTTCGATCATTCTTTTAGCTGCTTTGATCGGCGCAATTGCCGTGGCTCGCCAGTAATAAATCTTTAGTTAGAAATAACATAAATTAAACTTTGTTCTATGTTATCACACACATTCCCCTTCAATTCTATTTGAAGATTGTTTCTGTCTAAAATAAAAATTCTTTTATTCGATCGATTACCAATATATTCCCTTGTTCTGTACTTTTTTTTTGTCAATTGAATTGAATCTATTAAATTTTTGTTCATATTGAAATTAATCGGAATTGATAAGGAGTTGGTCAATCATGCTCGAACATGTACTTGTTATAAGTGCCTATTTATTTTCTATCGGTATCTATGGATTGATCACGAGCCGAAATATGGTTAGAGCCCTTATGTGTCTTGAGCTTATACTGAATGCAGTTAATATGAATTTCGTAACATTTTCTGATTTTTTTGATAGTCGCCAATTAAAAGGGAATATTTTCTCAATTTTTGTTATAGCTATTGCAGCCGCTGAAGCAGCTATTGGCCCAGCTATTGTTTCGTCAATTTATCGTAACAGAAAATCAACTCGTATCAATCAATCGAATTTGTTGAATAAGTAGTATTTATTTATCAGATAAATTATGATATTCATCAAGTAATATTATTTGTATGATACGTAATCCATGATCATGTTTGCGAAAACGTAAAAAATTAAAGTATCTTGGCCCTATCCCATGAGTTAATCTGAAAGTAGATTGATTATAAAAATTCTGAGAAATTATTGACTCATCTGGTATCTAAATATATAATTCATTTACAAATTTACTCGATCGAAAATTTATAGTCTTAAAAAAAAATTTCTAGATCCAATGTCACATTCAGTAAAGATTTATGATACATGTATAGGGTGTACTCAATGTGTCCGAGCTTGCCCCACAGATGTATTAGAAATGATACCTTGGGGCGGATGTAAAGCTAAGCAAATAGCTTCGGCTCCAAGAACAGAAGACTGTGTTGGTTGTAAGAGATGTGAATCTGCCTGTCCGACGGATTTCTTGAGTGTTCGCGTTTATTTATGGCATGAAACAACTCGAAGCATGGGTCTAGCTTATTGATACGTTCTATAAAAGCCCCCTTGAATACATTTGATTTCTTTTTTACCGACAAAAACCCGTGCTCGAAAATAAATATACATATATTTTTTTTGATTTCATTTTCGAACATGGGTTTTTTTAGTCCAAGTGTATCTTGTTTTTACTACGAATTATTTTCCTTGGTTAACAATAGTTGTAGTTTTTCCAATATTTGCGGGTTTATTACTTTTCTTTTTCCCTCATAGAGGAAATAAAGTAATGAGATGGTATACTATATGTATCTGTGTACTCGAGCTCCTTCTAACAACCTATGCATTTTGTTATCATTTCGAATTAGACGATCCGTTAATCCAACTGACGGAGGATTATAAATGGATCCCTTTTTTGGATTTTTACTGGAGATTGGGAATCGATGGACTTTCCATAGGACCCATTTTACTGACGGGGTTTATCACCACTTTAGCTACTTTAGCGGCTTGGCCAGTTACTCGAGATTCCCGATTATTCTATTTTCTAATGTTAGCAATGTATAGCGGTCAAATAGGATCATTTTCGGCTCGAGATCTCTTACTATTTTTTATCATGTGGGAGTTAGAATTAATTCCCGTTTATCTACTTCTATCGATGTGGGGAGGAAAGAAACGGTTGTATTCAGCTACAAAGTTTATTTTGTACACTGCGGGAGGTTCCATTTTTTTGTTAATGGGAGTTCTGGGTATCGGTTTATATGGTTCTAATGAACCAACTTTAAATTTTGAAACATCAGCTAATCAATCGTATCCTATAGCACTGGAAATACTATTCTATATCGGATTTCTTATTGCTTTTGCTGTCAAATCACCGATTATACCCTTACATACATGGTTACCAGATACCCACGGAGAGGCACATTACAGTACTTGTATGCTTCTAGCCGGAATCTTATTAAAAATGGGAGCATATGGATTGGTTCGGATCAATATGGAATTATTACCCCACGCCCATTCTATCTTTTCACCCTGGTTGATCATAGTAGGCATAATTCAAATAATCTATGCAGCTTCAACATCTTCGGGTCAACGCAATTTAAAAAAAAGAATCGCTTATTCCTCCGTCTCTCATATGGGTTTCATAATTATAGGAATTGGTTCTCTAAGCGATACGGGACTCAATGGAGCTATTTTACAAATAATCTCTCATGGATTTATTGGCGCTGCGCTTTTTTTCTTGGCGGGAACAAGTTATGATAGAATACGTCTTGTTTATCTCGATGAAATGGGCGGAATGGCTATCCCAATTCCAAAAATATTCACGACTTTCAGTATCTTATCGATGGCTTCCCTTGCATTGCCGGGTATGAGCGGTTTTGTTGCAGAATTAATAGTCTTTTTTGGAATAATTACTAGCCAAAAATATCTTTTAATGACAAAAATACTAATTACTTTGGTAATGGCAATTGGAATTATATTAACTCCCATTTATTTATTATCTATGTTACGCCAGATGTTCTATGGATACAAACTTTTTAATGCTCAAAATTCTTATTTTTTTGATTCGGGACCGCGAGAGTTGTTTGTTGCGATCTCTATCCTTATACCTGTCATAGGTATTGGGATTTATCCAGATTTTGTTTTCTCACTATCAGTTGACAAGGTCGAAGCTATTTTATCTAATTATTTTG